AACGGAAGAGATCCGAGTGAATGGAAAGGAAAAAAAAAAGGATGAATTTCACTTTAAAGAGGCACGCTATCAAGATAGCCCAGTTTACGAAGATTCTGATCTGGAGACCCATCAAAAGAATTGGAAATTGGAAAGACTGAAAGAAGAGAAAAGAAGGAATATTAATAAAAATATTTATTTGTGGATTGAAAACAATTTTGTTACTTTTTTTTTCGATTATAAACGATGGAATCGTCCATTACGATATATAAAAAAGAATCAATTAGAAAATGCTTTACGCAATGAAATGTCACAATTTTTTTTTTTTACATGTAAAAGTGATGGGAAACAAAAAATATCCTTTACATATCCACCTAGTTTATCAACTTTTTCGGAAATGCTAGAAAGAAAAATTTCTTTGTATATCATAGAAAAATTATATGACGAAGATATTTCTATTTCTCATTCTTGGATTTACTTTAATGAAAAAAAAAAGTGCAATTTGAAAAATGAATTAAGAAGCCGAATCCAAATTATAGAAAAAAATGAGGGATCTTCTAGTCTGGATATGCTTGAAAAAAAAACCATATTATGCGATGATGAAAAAAAAAAAAAATGCTTGCCAAAAGTATATGATCCGTTTTTCAACGGAGCTTATCGAGGAATGAGAAAAAAACTAGATTCATGTGTAATTAAGAATACTTATAAAGATTTAGTAGAAATTTTTTTGATAAATAAGATTCATAATCTACTTATTAATGATTCCTTTGAACCCTACCATCAATTTTTTTTGAATGCTACAGAAGAAAAAAAAATTGATTCAGAAAATAAAGCAAAGTCTTTGCAATTTTTATTTGATGTAATTACAACGCATGTAAAAGATCAAAAAATAATGAAAAAGAAATCTATTGAAATTAGAATAGAAGGAATAAGTAAAAAGGTTCCTCGATGGTCATACAAATTAACCGATGATTATGATTTTAAAGAAGAGGAAGAAGAAAATGAAGAAGAATTTGTAAAAGAAGATAATGAAATTTATTCAAGAAGAGCCAAACGTGTGGTAATTTATAACGAAAATGATACCAATTCTATTTCTAGTACTAGTAACAATGATAAAGATGATGATCAAACGGAAGAGATATCTTTGATGCGTTACTCCCAACAATCAGATTTTCGTCGCAATCTAATCAAAGGATCCATGCGTGCTCAAAGACGTAAAACAGTTACTTGGAACCTCTTTCAAGTAAATACACATTCCCCGCTTTTTTTGGATCGACTAGGTAAAACATATTTTTTTTCCTCTTTTGATATCAACGAAATTAAGAATATCTTTTTGAAAAATTGGATGGGGAGAGAACAAGAATTAGAATTGAAAATTTATGATTTAAAAAAAAAGGAAAAAGAAGAAAAGGAACGGATAGAAATATCAGAAGCTTGGGAAAACTTTACATTTAGTCAAGCAATAAGAGGTTTGATGTTAGTAACTCAATCTTTTCTTAGAAAATACATTATATTGCCTTCATTAATAATAGCTAAACATATTTTCCGTATTTTATTATTACAATCCTCTGAGTGGCACGAGGATTTTAAGGAATGGAATAGAGAAAAACATATTAAATGCACCTATAATGGTGTTCAATTATCAGAAAAAGAATTTCCCCAAAATTGGTTAATAGATGGTATTCAGATAAAGATTCTAAAGCCTTTCTGTCTAAAACCTTGGCGAAAATATAAGGTACGATCTAATCATAGAGATAAAAAAAAAAAGAAAAAAATTCGTTTTTGTTTTTTAACAGTCTGGGGAAGGGAAGCGGAACTTCCCTTTGGTTTTCCCCGAAAAAAACCTTTTTTTTTTTACCCTATTTTTAAAGAACTCAAAAAAAGAAAGAAAAATATGAAAAATAAATTTTTCCAAGTTCTAAAAAATTTAAATAAAAAAAAAATACTTCAAGTTATAAAACTACTAATTCAAAAACTGAAAAAATTAAATCCAATTTTATTATTTGAATTGAGGAAAGAAAAAGTACATGAATCGAACGAAAATGAAAAAGATTTCAAAATAAATCATAAGATTATTCGCGAATCGTCCGTTCTAATTCGACCGATGAATTGGTTCAATTATTCACTAATAGAAAAAAGAATGAAAGATCTTTCTGATAAGACAATAAAAATAAGGAATCAAATTGAACAAACCGCAAAAGAAAAGAAAAAAAAAGAGATAGTTCTAATTTATGATAATAAAAGATTGGAATCACAGAAATCTATTTGGAAAATATTAAAAAAAAAAAAGATCCGATTAATGCGTAAATCACACTACTTTATTAAATCATTCATTGAAAAAAGATACATAGATATTTTGCTATGTACCATTACTTTTTCTAAGATAAACACACAACTTTTCTTTGAATCAACAAAAAAGATCTTTAATAAAGACATTTGCAACAATAAAAAAAATAATGAACAAAAAGAAATTTATGAAACAAATAAAAATCAAATGAATTTGATTTTTACTATAAAAAAATTGTTTTCAAATACTGATAATACTGAGAATAGTAAGAAAAATTCTAATATTTCTTGTAATTTATCTTCCATGTCACAAGCATATGTATTTTACAAATTATCACAAACCCAATTACTTAACCAATTCTTTAATCAGTATCACTTAAGACCTGTACTTCAATATCAAGGGAACTCCCTTTTTTTTAATGAAAAATTAAAAAACTATTGTATGATACACAGAATATTTCATTCCAAACCAAGAGATAAGAAAATTAATACGTATGTAATGAACGAATGGAAAAACTGGTTAAAAAGTCATTATCAGCATAATTTATCTCAAAAAAAAAGGTCTCGATTAATACCTAAAGAAAAAGAATGGAAAAATAGAAGAAATCAACGCCGTATGATTAAAAAAAAGGAATCAATCCAATTGGATTTCTATAAAAAAGACCTATTCATTCATTCCATGAAAACAAATAACTATGCAACGAATTCATTTATGAGTCAAAAAGACAAATGGAAAAAACATTACAGATATGATCTTTTATCATATAAATACATATACCCCCCTAATTCATACATTTCTGAATCAACATTAGAAAGAAATGGGGCTCAAGAAATCCCATATTCTTTCAATACATTGAAACCTGAATCTTTTTATGTATCGGTAAGTATGCCTAGTAATGATTATCTAGAAAAAGGATATCTTATTGATGGGAATACCAATTTGGATAGAAAATATTTTGATTATAGAGTTCTTAATCTTTGTTTAGAAAAAAATATTGAGATCTGGACCAATGAAAATATTGACATCAATATTAAGAAAAATACTAAAATAGAAATTAAGAATTTAAAAAAAATGGAGAAAAAATATATTTTTTCTCCTACGATTGATCAAGAGATAAAACCATGCAACAAAAAAAAAACCTTTCTTGATTGCATGGGAATGAATCAAGAAAGTTTCTATAATACTGCATCAAATTCCGATACTATATCCAATCTATCCAATCTAGAACCTTGGTTCTTCCCAGAATTTTTACTACTTTTTGATGTATATAAGATTCAACCTTGGATCACCCCAATAAAATTACTCTTTTTTCATTTTTATATAAATGAAAATAGTAAAAACATCAACGTAAATCCAAAGAAAAATCTTCATATATCATCGAAAAAATATTTTGAATTAGTAAATTACAAACAGGAAGAAGACGAACAACAAGGCCAAGAAAATTTTGTATTGAATCTACTAAAACAAAATAAAAAAGGGGCTGTTGAAGAAGATTACGGAATATTAGAAATGAAAAAAGGTATAAAAAAAAAAAAATGTAAGAGCAAGGATGAAATGGAACTAGATTTCTTTTTTAAAAAATATTTTATTTTTCAATTAAAATGGGACGATTACTTTAATAAAAATCTAATGAAAAATATTAGGGTATATTGTCTCCTACTTAGACTGAAAAATATAAATAAAATTGCTATATCCTCGATTAAAAGAGATGAAATAAATCTAGACGAAATGCTGATTCAAAGGGACCTAGTTCTTACAGAATTGGTAGGAAAGGGAGTATTTTTTATTGATCCAATTTTTCTATCTATAAGAAGAGACGGAAAATCTATTATATATCAAACTATAGATATTTCATTGGTCGATAAGAAGAAGCACCAAACGAATAAGAAAGGGGAGTTTGAAAAAGACATTGCACAATACAGCAACCTATTTTTGAGTAGAGACAAAAATCATTATGATTTCCTTATTCCTGAAAATATTCTATCTTCCATACGTCGAAGAGAATTTCGAATTAGAATTTGTTTCAATTCCAAAAATTGTAATGTTGTGGATAAAAATCCAAGACTTTACAATGAAAATAAAATAAGAAACTGTGGGCAATTTTTGAATGAGGACAAGCTTTTTAATACAGATGGAAAAATTTTCATGAAATTCAAATTGTTCCTTTGGCCCAATTATCGATTAGAAGATTTAGCTTGTATGAATCGCTATTGGTTTGATACCAATAACAGCAGTCGTTTCAGTATGTCAAGAATACATATGTATTCACAATTTAGAGTAAATGATATTCCAATGAAATTGAAAAAATTTATAATGGATTTCCTACATATCGTGTGACATATTCGGTAGATGAAAGCCAAAATATATACACTTTATAATATTCTAATACATGATGCTTATTTCCGAGTATATAATTTTTAACTAGGAGGAGCGGAATCTCTTTAAGTAAAAAGAAATTGAAATTGTTCTCTTTCGTTAATACATAAATACATATATAAAATAAACTACATAAACAAGAAACAAAGTAGTATGAATAAAGAATAAAAAAAGAATAAAAGAAATTCAATTTTTATGTATGCTAGATGAAAATAATTGGTAGAATAAATCTTATTATTTTTCCTGATCGTTAAAATTCACAGAAAAGAAAGATCAAAATCTTCATTTATGGTCAAAAATTCATTCATCTCAGTTATTACACAAGAAGAAAAAGAAGAAAATAGTGGGTCTGTTGAATTTCAAATATTTCTTTTCACCAGTAAGATACGGAGACTTACGGCACATTTAGAATTGCACAAAAGAGATTTTTTATCGCAAAGAGGTCTACGAAGAATTCTGGGAAAACGTCAACGATTATTGACTTATTTGTCAAAGAAAAAGAAAGTGCGTTATAAGAAATTAATGGATCAGTTAGATATTCGGGAACCAAAAACTCGTTAATTTCATTTGAATATTATTTTCTTATTATTATCCTTTTTCTTTTTTAATTCTCTTTTTTAGTTAAGTTATCAGTTCTTAGTATTATATTTTTCATTTTAAGAAATTCATGAAAGAAAGAATTAAGGAAAAATAGGACTATACCGGCTACAAGAAAAATTTTCATAATAGTCAATATGGGTCCTCACCACCCATCAATGCATGGTGTTCTTCGGCTGATCGTTACTCTGGATGGTGGTGAAGATGTTATTGACTGTGAACCTATATTGGGCTATTTACACAGAGGGATGGAAAAAATAGCGGAGAACCAAACAATTATACAATATTTGCCTTATGTTACACGTTGGGATTCTTTAGCTACTATGTTCACAGAAGCAATAACAGTAAATGCACCAGAACGGTTGAAAAGTGTTCAAGTGCCTAAAAGGGCCAGTTATATCAGAGTGATTATGCTAGAGCTCAGTCGTATAGCCTCCCATTTGTTATGGCTTGGACCTTTTATGGCCGATATCGGTGCACAGACTCCCTTTTTCTATATTTTAAGAGAAAGGTAATTGATATATGATCTATTCGAAGCCGCCACAGGTATGCGGATGATGCATAATTATTTTCGCATCGGAGGAGTAGCTGCGGATTTACCTTATGGCTGGATAGATAAATGTTTTGATTTTTGTGATTATTTTTTAACAGAAGTTGTTGAGTATCAAAAACTTCTTACGCGAAACCCCCTTTTTTTAGAACGAGTTGAAGGAGTGGGCATTATTCGTGGGGAGGAGATAAGAAATTGGGGTTTATCAGGCCCAATGTTACGAGCTTCTGGAATCCAATGGGATCTTCGTAAAGTTGATCATTATGAGTGTTACAATAAATTTGATTGGGAAGTAAAATGGCAAAAAGAAGGCGATACATTAGCTCGTTCTTTAGTAAGAATCGGTGAAATGCAAGAATCCATAAAAATAATTCAACAGGCTCTAGAAGGAATTCCTGGAGGACCTTATGAAAATTTAGAAAACCGCCGCTTTCATACGACAAAGAATTCCGAATGGAATAATTTTGAATATAGATTTATTACTAAAAAACTTTCACCCAATTTTGAATTGTTAAAACAAGAACTTTATGTAAGGGTAGAGGCCCCAAAAGGAGAATTAGGAATTTATTTAATAAGAGATAGTAGCGTTTTCCCCTGGAGATGGAAAATTCGTCCACCCAGTTTCATCAATTTGCAAATTCTTCCTCAGCTAGTTAAAAGAATGAAATTAGCTGATATCATGACGATACTAGGTAGTATAGATATCATTATGGGAGAAGTTGATCGTTGAAATGATAATTGATATTACAGAAGTAAAAACTATCAATTCTTTTTATAGATTAGAATCCTTAAAAGAAGTCTATGGACTCATAGCGATTTTTGTTCCCATTTTCACCCTTGTCTTTAGTCATTGTGTGGTTAGAAAGAAAAATATCCGCAGCAATACAACAACGTATTGGACCTGAATATGCCGGCCCATTAGGGATTCTTCAAGCTTTAGCAGATGGGACCAAATTACTTTTGAAGGAGGACCTTCTTCTATCTAGAGGGAATAATCATTTGTTTAGAATTGGACCTTCCATAGCAGTTATATCAATTCTACTAAGTTATTTTAAGTTATTTAGTAATTCCTTTTGGATATCGCCTTGTTTTAGCTGATCTCAGTATAGGTGTTTTTTTATGGATTGCCATTTCAAGTATTGTACCCATTGGTCTTCTTATGTCAGGGTACGGATCAAATAATAAGTATAATAAGTATTCCTTTTCAGGCGGTCTACGAGCTGCAGCTCAATCAATTAGTTATGAAATACCATTAACTCTATGTGTGTTAGCAATATCTCTACGTGTGATTCGTCGAAACATGAATTTTTCTTGTTTCTTTTCTAGAAAAAATAGAAGAAAAATAAGAAAAAGGGAAGAATAATGATTCATTAACGAATGCCCAATTCTTTATATTTATGACGAGTATTTGATTGAAGAATTAAGTTATTGCTGAACGAATATAAATTTGAGAAATTCTCATTATATCATTATAAGGGATGAGATCAATTCGGAAGTGCTTTTTTTTATTCTAGCAGATAGAATTTTATTGGTCAAATTGAGGGCTCTTCAACCTCCAATGTATCTTTACATTCTATAGGGTCCAAGGAGAACGATTAGTCAGTCCTTACTTTACACATTTCTTTGTGGCCCATAGAGAAGCCGTATGAAACTTAGGCTTCATGTACGGTTTTGTAATAGCGATGGGAACAGTGATGTTATCATCGACTATAATTATCTAATAGTTCAAGTACTGTTGATATAATTGAGGCACAGTCCAAATATGGTTTTGGGGGATGGAATCTGTGGCGTCAGCCCATAGGCTTTCTAGTTTTTATAATGTATTCTCTAGCAGAATGTGAAAGATTACCCTTTGATTTACCAGAAGCAGAGGAGGAATTAGTAGCAGGTTATCAAACCAAATATTCAGGTATAAAATAAGGGTTCTTTTATCTTGCTTCTTACCTAAATCTATTAGTTTCTTCATTATTTGTAAAAGTTCTTTACTTAGGTGGATGGAATTTTTCTATTCCGTACATATCTATTACTGAACTTTTTGTAAAAAAAAAAGATGTTTAGAGTCTTTTTAATGGCAATTGGTATCTTTATTACATTAGCCAAAGCTTATTTGTTTCTGTTCATTCCTATCATAACAAGATGGACTTTACCTAGGATGAGAATCGATTAGTTATTAAATCTTGGATGGAAATTTCTTTTACCTATTTCTCTAGGTAATCTATTATTGACAACTTCTTCTCAACTTGTTTCACTATAAAACTCTAAAAAAAAAATAAAAATATCTTGTCTTTATCACAAGTTCTTTTCCTTGGTTAACAATACTTCTTGTTTTGCCCATATTCGCAGGTTCTTCAATTGTTTTTTCCCTCCTAGGGGAAATAAGATGTATAGGTGGTATACTATATGTATATGTATCTTAGAACTCCTTCTTATGGCCTATATATTTTGTTATCATTTCCAAAGGTACATTGGACAAAGTTTCATAATTACCTTATCCCATACAAATCCTTTACCTGTAACTATTCAATTTCCTTTTCCTTATGAACCTCTCTCGAGCGTTTTCGTGGTCAAATTAACTTTGAATTTGATATTTGATAAATGTATTGCCTATTCTTCCGTTATGTTCCTATGTTCCATAGACCTTCCTATTGTTAATTGTAAATTTGAAATTTTTTTTGTTCAAATGTAATAACTATAACTGGTATGGGACTCAATGGAGCTATTTTACAAAAAAATTTCTGACACATGCATAGCATCATTAACCACTGAGATTTTAAAGCATAAAGTAGGTACTAATATTGCGGGTTGATGCATGTTAGTTGAAAGACCTGATGTGACGAAACCTTGGGTAAAAATGACACTTGGTGCAGTTATTGCACTTAAATAATTTTTAGGATTCTTAAGATATAGAATCATATGAATAATAGAGAAACTCCAAGAACCGAGGATTGTAAGGAAAATTAATGATTCGTATAAATTACTTAAGGGATAATGTCCCGAAGAAATATAACGAATAACTAAAAACCCTATTAAAGTAGCTATCATCCCCTTTTCCGACGAATTACGTAATCCTTCAATTTTGTAGATTAAGAAGTTCATCAAATAAATCATAATTACAATTAAGATGATCGAAAAATAAATATGAGTTAATATATGTTCTAAGGTCACAAATATTATAAACATAAAAAAGGGTCCCTATTAAATAATTGAGATAGGGGATTAAATATATTTTAATATTCTATTAAATCTATTGTGTCTATATTTTTTATTATTTTTATTATTATATATATATGCCGTCACTCGGACTCGAACCGAGATGCTCTAGCACTGCTTCCTAAGAGCAGCGTGTCTACCAATTTCACCATGGCGGCTTACCTGAAAGAATAATAGGAAATTTGTTGAGATTCAATAGAGTTTAGGAAACAATGAAGAAAGATGCATTTCCATTCATATGGGAATGTGAAATAATATTAAACTATTATATTCATAAGTTCAGTTTTCAAAATAAAATTTTCCATACTAGAAACCTAGTTTTTTTAATCCAGAACTCAATAGTTTCGTTCTCAGTCAAAGTATAAAATTCATAATTTTTTTTTATTTCATTTATTTAGACTCTTATACTATAAACCTAGAACCTCGATTCACTTTCTATCTTATATCTTATATATAAGATATAAGATAGAAGTTCATTCTAATGAAATAATTTATATTTCTATATACTTTATATCTATTTACTATATTCTTTCGTATTATAGTATATTATAGTATATATTCTTTTACTAGTTATATAAAGTTTTTATCTTCTTATTCTATTAATATAGAGAGAAATATATTAATAATAAGAAGATTTTACATCACTTTTTTTTATTCTTTATCTTCATTCTAAAAAAAAAAAATAAAAAATACAAGGCATATTTCATTATCCAAATATTTTTCCTTCTTTTTTATTTTTTTTTATTTGTATGTTATGAAAGTAAATTATGCTCTTTCTTATATTATTGAAAAAAAAAATTTATAGATAATGACTAATAAAGAGTAATTTCTTTTGAACAATAAATGTCTTTCACATACAATGAGAAAAATAAGGCATTTATTTTTGAATGGCAGTTCCAAAAAAACGTACTTCTATGTCAAAAAAAAATATTCGCAGAAATCTTTGGAAAAAAAAAAGTTTTTTAGCGGCAGTAAGAGCTTTTTCTTTAGCTAAATCTGTTTCCACCGGAAAGTCAAAAAGTTTTTTTGTGCGGCAAAAAAAGTCTTGGAAAAATCTTAATTAACATTTATTAAAAAATAAAAAAAAATAAAAGGAAGTTTTTTTTTTCTTTGGTAAGATGGAATATTTGAACAAAGAGGAAGTGTATTTCAAAATAATTATTCTCTCTCATTTCAAAATTTTTAAAAATAAAAATTAATTCAGCATTTGGATTATTGGAGTTATCGTGTCATTAAATTAGGGTTTACCTTCTTAACCATAGGCATTCTTTCTGAAGCAGTATGGGCTAATGAAGCATGGGATTCTTATTGGAATTGGGATCCTAAAGAAACTCGGGCATTCATTACTTGGACCATATTTTCAATTTATTTACATATTATAACAAATCCAAAATTGAAATATAAAGGTACGAATTTGGCATTTGTGGTTTCTATAGGATTTCTCTTAATTTGGATATGCTATTTTGGTATCAATCTATTAGAAATCAGGTTTCATAGTTATGGTTCATTCCAATTAATATCTAATTAACTAATTGAAGAAAAGAAACTATATGACAAATACATAAAAACATCGTCTGATACACAATGAAATTTTTTGGCATGAAAAGATACTTTGGGCTAGTAATTCTTCTAAAAAAGACTAAAACAAAACCTTTCATTCCTGGCAATGCAAGAGAAGCCACCGAGAAACTACTAAACATAGTAAAGATTTTTGGCATTAGGATAGATATCCCGCCCATTTCCTCATTAGGATAGATATCCCGCCCATTTCCTCGAGATAAAAAAAAAACGTATTCTATCACAACTTGTTCCTCCTAAAAAAAAAGTGCAGCACAAATAAATCCATGAGAAATTTTTTTGTAAAATAGCTCCATTGAGTCCCATACCAGTTATAGTTATTACATTTGAACAAAAAAAATTTCAAATTTACAATTAACAATAGGAAGGTCTATGGAACATAGGAACATAACGGAAGAATAGGCAATACATTTATCAAATATCAAATTCAAAGTTAATTTGACCACGAAAACGCTCGAGAGAGGTTCATAAGGAAAAGGAAATTGAATAGTTACAGGTAAAGGATTTGTATGGGATAAGGTAATTATGAAACTTTGTCCAATGTACCTTTGGAAATGATAACAAAATATATAGGCCATAAGAAGGAGTTCTAAGATACATATACATATAGTATACCACCTATACATCTTATTTCCCCTAGGAGGGAAAAAACAATTGAAGAACCTGCGAATATGGGCAAAACAAGAAGTATTGTTAACCAAGGAAAAGAACTTGTGATAAAGACAAGATATTTTTATTTTTTTTTTAGAGTTTTATAGTGAAACAAGTTGAGAAGAAGTTGTCAATAATAGATTACCTAGAGAAATAGGTAAAAGAAATTTCCATCCAAGATTTAATAACTAATCGATTCTCATCCTAGGTAAAGTCCATCTTGTTATGATAGGAATGAACAGAAACAAATAAGCTTTGGCTAATGTAATAAAGATACCAATTGCCATTAAAAAGACTCTAAACATCTTTTTTTTTTACAAAAAGTTCAGTAATAGATATGTACGGAATAGAAAAATTCCATCCACCTAAGTAAAGAACTTTTACAAATAATGAAGAAACTAATAGATTTAGGTAAGAAGCAAGATAAAAGAACCCTTATTTTATACCTGAATATTTGGTTTGATAACCTGCTACTAATTCCTCCTCTGCTTCTGGTAAATCAAAGGGTAATCTTTCACATTCTGCTAGAGAATACATTATAAAAACTAGAAAGCCTATGGGCTGACGCCACAGATTCCATCCCCCAAAACCATATTTGGACTGTGCCTCAATTATATCAACAGTACTTGAACTATTAGATAATTATAGTCGATGATAACATCACTGTTCCCATCGCTATTACAAAACCGTACATGAAGCCTAAGTTTCATACGGCTTCTCTATGGGCCACAAAGAAATGTGTAAAGTAAGGACTGACTAATCGTTCTCCTTGGACCCTATAGAATGTAAAGATACATTGGAGGTTGAAGAGCCCTCAATTTGACCAATAAAATTCTATCTGCTAGAATAAAAAAAAGCACTTCCGAATTGATCTCATCCCTTATAATGATATAATGAGAATTTCTCAAATTTATATTCGTTCAGCAATAACTTAATTCTTCAATCAAATACTCGTCATAAATATAAAGAATTGGGCATTCGTTAATGAATCATTATTCTTCCCTTTTTCTTATTTTTCTTCTATTTTTTCTAGAAAAGAAACAAGAAAAATTCATGTTTCGACGAATCACACGTAGAGATATTGCTAACACACATAGAGTTAATGGTATTTCATAACTAATTGATTGAGCTGCAGCTCGTAGACCGCCTGAAAAGGAATACTTATTATACTTATTATTTGATCCGTACCCTGACATAAGAAGACCAATGGGTACAATACTTGAAATGGCAATCCATAAAAAAACACCTATACTGAGATCAGCTAAAACAAGGCGATATCCAAAAGGAATTACTAAATAACTTAAAATAACTTAGTAGAATTGATATAACTGCTATGGAAGGTCCAATTCTAAACAAATGATTATTCCCTCTAGATAGAAGAAGGTCCTCCTTCAAAAGTAATTTGGTCCCATCTGCTAAAGCTTGAAGAATCCCTAATGGGCCGGCATATTCAGGTCCAATACGTTGTTGTATTGCTGCGGATATTTTTCTTTCTAACCACACAATGACTAAAGACAAGGGTGAAAATGGGAACAAAAATCGCTATGAGTCCATAGACTTCTTTTAAGGATTCTAATCTATAAAAAGAATTGATAGTTTTTACTTCTGTAATATCAATTATCATTTCAACGATCAACTTCTCCCATAATGATATCTATACTACCTAGTATCGTCATGATATCAGCTAATTTCATTCTTTTAACTAGCTGAGGAAGAATTTGCAAATTGATGAAACTGGGTGGACGAATTTTCCATCTCCAGGGGAAAACGCTACTATCTCTTATTAAATAAATTCCTAATTCTCCTTTTGGGGCCTCTACCCTTACATAAAGTTCTTGTTTTAACAATTCAAAATTGGGTGAAAGTTTTTTAGTAATAAATCTATATTCAAAATTATTCCATTCGGAATTCTTTGTCGTATGAAAGCGGCGGTTTTCTAAATTTTCATAAGGTCCTCCAGGAATTCCTTCTAGAGCCTGTTGAATTATTTTTATGGATTCTTGCATTTCACCGATTCTTACTAAAGAACGAGCTAATGTATCGCCTTCTTTTTGCCATTTTACTTCCCAATCAAATTTATTGTAACACTCATAATGATCAACTTTACGAAGATCCCATTGGATTCCAGAAGCTCGTAACATTGGGCCTGATAAACCCCAATTTCTTATCTCCTCCCCACGAATAATGCCCACTCCTTCAACTCGTTCTAAAAAAAGGGGGTTTCGCGTAAGAAGTTTTTGATACTCAACAACTTCTGTTAAAAAATAATCACAAAAATCAAAACATTTATCTATCCAGCCATAAGGTAAATCCGCAGCTACTCCTCCGATGCGAAAATAATTATGCATCATCCGCATACCTGTGGCGGCTTCGAATAGATCATATATCAATTACCTTTCTCTTAAAATATAGAAAAAGGGAGTCTGTGCACCGATATCGGCCATAAAAGGTCCAAGCCATAACAAATGGGAGGCTATACGACTGAGCTCTAGCATAATCACTCTGATATAACTGGCCCTTTTAGGCACTTGAACACTTTTCAACCGTTCTGGTGCATTTACTGTTATTGCTTCTGTGAACATAGTAGCTAAAGAATCCCAACGTGTAACATAAGGCAAATATTGTATAATTGTTTGGTTCTCCGCTATTTTTTCCATCCCTCTGTGTAAATAGCCCAATATAGGTTCACAGTCAATAACATCTTCACCACCATCCAGAGTAACGATCAGCCGAAGAACACCATGCATTGATGGGTGGTGAGGACCCATATTGACTATTATGAAAATTTTTCTTGTAGCCGGTATAGTCCTATTTTTCCTTAATTCTTTCTTTCATGAATTTCTTAAAATGAAAAATATAATACTAAGAACTGATAACTTAACTAAAAAAGAGAATTAAAAAAGAAAAAGGATAATAATAAGAAAATAATATTCAAATGAAATTAACGAGTTTTTGGTTCCCGAATATCTAACTGATCCATTAATTTCTTATAACGCACTTTCTTTTTCTTTGACAAATAAGTCAATAATCGTTGACGTTTTCCCAGAATTCTTCGTAGACCTCTTTGCGATAAAAAATCTCTTTTGTGCAATTCTAAATGTGCCGTAAGTCTCCGTATCTTACTGGTGAAAAGAAATATTTGAAATTCAACAGACCCACTATTTTCTTCTTTTTCTTCTTGTGTAATAACTGAGATGAATGAATTTTTGACCATAAATGAAGATTTTGATCTTTCTTTTCTGTGAATTTTAACGATCAGGAAAAATAATAAGATTTATTCTACCAATTATTTTCATCTAGCATACATAAAAATTGAATTTCTTTTATTCTTTTTTTATTCTTTATTCATACTACTTTGTTTCTTGTTTATGTAGTTTATTTTATATATGTATTTATGTATTAACGAAAGAGAACAATTTCAATTTCTTTTTACTTAAAGAGATTCCGCTCCTCCTAGTTAAAAATTATATACTCGGAAATAAGCATCATGTATTAGAATATTATAAAGTGTATATATTTTGGCTTTCATCTACCGAATATGTCACACGATATGTAGGAAATCCATTATAAATTTTTTCAATTTCATTGGAATATCATTTACTCTAAATTGTGAATACATATGTATTCTTGACATACTGAAACGACTGCTGTTATTGGTATCAAACCAATAGCGATTCATACAAGCTAAATCTTCTAATCGATAATTGGGCCAAAGGAACAATTTGAATTTCATGAAAATTTTTCCATCTGTATTAAAAAGCTTGTCCTCATTCAAAAATTGCCCACAGTTTCTTATTTTATTTTCATTGTAAAGTCTTGGATTTTTATCCACAACATTACAATTTTTGGAATTGAAACAAATTCTAATTCGAAATTCTCTTCGACGTATGGAAGATAGAATATTTTCAGGAATAAGGAAATCATAATGATTTTTGTCTCTACTCAAAAATAGGTTGCTGTATTGTGCAATGTCTTTTTCAAACTCCCCTTTCTTATTCGTTTGGTGCTTCTTCTTATCGACCAATGAAATATCTATAGTTTGATATATAATAGATTTTCCGTCTCTTCTTATAGATAGAAAAATTGGATCAATAAAAAATACTCCCTTTCCTACCAATTCTGTAAGAACTAGGTCCCTTTGAATCAGCATTTCGTCTAGATTTATTTCATCTCTTTTAATCGAGGATATAGCAATTTTATTTATATTTTTCAGTCTAAGTAGGAGACAATATACCCTAATATTTTTCATTAGATTTTTATTAAAGTAATCGTCCCATTTTAATTGAAAAATAAAATATTTTTTAAAAAAGAAATCTAGTTCCATTTCATCCTTGCTCTTACATTTTTTTTTTTTTATACCTTTTTTCATTTCTAATATTCCGTAATCTTCTTCAACAGCCCCTTTTTTATTTTGTTTTAGTAGATTCAATACAAAATTTTCTTGGCCTTGTTGTTCGTCTTCTTCCTGTTTGTAATTTACTAATTCAAAATATTTTTTCGATGATATATGAAGATTTTTCTTTGGATTTACGTTGATGTTTTTACTATTTTCATTTATATAAAAATGAAAAAAGAGTAATTTTATTGGGGTGATCCAAGGTTGAATCTTATATACATCAAAAAGTAGTAAAAATTCTGGGAAGAACCAAGGTTCTAGATTGGATAGATTGGATATAGTATCGGAATTTGATGCAGTATTATAGAAACTTTCTTGATTCATTCCCATGCAATCAAGAAAGGTTTTTTTTTTGTTGCATGGTTTTATCTCTTGATCAATCGTAGGAGAAAAAATATATTTTTTCTCCATTTTTTTTAAATTCTTAATTTCTATTTTAGTATTTTTCTTAATATTGATGTCAATATTTTCATTGGTCCAGATCTCAATATTTTTTTCTAAACAAAGATTAAGAACTCTATAATCAAAATATTTTCTATCCAAATTGGTATTCCCATCAATAAGATATCCTTTTTCTAGATAATCATTACTAGGCATACTTACCGATACATAAAAAGATTCAGGTTTCAATGTATTGAAAGAATATGGGATTTCTTGAGCCCCATTTCTTTCTAATGTTGATTCAGAAATGTATGAATTAGGGGGGTATATGTATTTATATGATAAAAGATCATATCTGTAATGTTTTTTCCATTTGTCTTTTTGACTCATAAATGAATTCGTTGCATAGTTATTTGTTTTCATGGAATGAATGAATAGGTCTTTTTTATAGAAATCCAATTGGATTGATTCCTTTTTTTTAATCATACGGCGTTGATTTCTTCTATTTTTCCATTCTTTTTCTTTAGGTATTAATCGAGACCTTTTTTTTTGAGATAAATTATGCTGATAATGACTTTTTAACCAGTTTTTCCATTCGTTCATTACATACGTATTAATTTTCTTATCTCTTGGTTTGGAATGAAATATTCTGTGTATCATACAATAGTTTTTTAATTTTTCATTAAAAAAAAGGGAGTTCCCTTGATATTGAAGTACAGGTCTTAAGTGATACTGATTAAAGAATTGGTTAAGTAATTGGGTTTGTGATAATTTGTAAAATACATATGCTTGTGACATGGAAGATAAATTACAAGAAATATTAGAATTTTTCTTACTATTCTCAGTATTATCAGTATTTGAAAACAATTTTTTTATAGTAAAAATCAAATTCATTTGATTTTTATTTGTTTCATAAATTTCTTTTTGTTCATTATTTTTTTTATTGTTGCAAATGTCTTTATTAAAGATCTTTTTTGTTGATTCAAAGAAAAGTTGTGTGTTTATCTTAGAAAAAGTAATGGTACATAGCAAAATATCTATGTATCTTTTTTCAATGAATGATTTAATAAAGTAGTGTGATTTACGCATTAATCGGATCTTTTTTTTTTTTAATATTTTCCAAATAGATTTCTGTGATTCCAATCTTTTATTATCATAAATTAGAACTATCTCTTTTTTTTTCTTTTCTTTTGCGGTTTGTTCAATTTGATTCCTTATTTTTATTGTCTTATCAGAAAGATCTTTCATTCTTTTTTCTATTAGTGAATAATTGAACCAATTCATCGGTCGAATTAGAACGGACGATTCGCGAATAATCTTATGATTTATTTTGAAATCTTTTTCATTTTCGTTCGATTCATGTACTTTTTCTTTCCTCAATTCAAATAATAAAATTGGATTTAATTTTTTCAGTTTTTGAATTAGTAGTTTTATAACTTGAAGTATTTTTTTTTTATTTAAATTTTTTAGAACTTGGAAAAATTTATTTTTCATATTTTTCTTTCTTTTTTTGAGTTCTTTAAAAATAGGGTAAAAAAAAAAAGGTTTTTTTCGGGGAAAACCAAAGGGAAGTTCCGCTTCCCTTCCCCAGACTGTTAAAAAACAAAAACGAATTTTTTTCTTTTTTTTTTTATCTCTATGATTAGATCGTACCTTATATTTTCGCCAAGGTTTTAGACAGAAAGGCTTTAGAATCTTTATCTGAATACCATCTATTAACCAATTTTGGGGAAATTCTTTTTCTGATAATTGAACACCATTATAGGTGCATTTAATATGTTTTTCTCTATTCCATTCCTTAAAATCCTCGTGCCACTCAGAGGATTGTAATAATAAAATACGGAAAATATGTTTAGCTATTATTAATGAAGGCAATATAATGTATTTTCTAAGAAAAGATTGAGTTACTAACATCAAACCTCTTATTGCTTGACTAAATGTAAAGTTTTCCCAAGCTTCTGATATTTCTATCCGTTCCTTTTCTTCTTTTTCCTTTTTTTTTAAATCATAAATTTTCAATTCTAATTCTTGTTCTCTCCCCATCCAATTTTTCAAAAAGATATTCTTAATTTCGTTGATATCAAAAGAGGAAAAAAAATATGTTTTACCTAGTCGATCCAAAAAAAGCGGGGAATGTGTATTTACTTGAAAGAGGTTCCAAGTAACTGTTTTACGTCTTTGAGCACGCATGGATCCTTTGATTAGATTGCGACGAAAATCTGATTGTTGGGAGTAACGCATCAAAGATATCTCTTCCGTTTGATCATCATCTTTATCATTGTTACTAGTACTAGAAATAGAATTGGTATCATTTTCGTTATAAATTACCACACGTTTGGCTCTTCTTGAATAAATTTCATTATCTTCTTTTACAAATTCTTCTTCATTTTCTTCTTCCTCTTCTTTAAAATCATAATCATCGGTTAATTTGTATGACCATCGAGGAACCTTTTTACTTATTCCTTCTATTCTAATTTCAATAGATTTCTTTTTCATTATTTTTTGATCTTTTACATGCGTTGTAATTACATCAAATAAAAATTGCAAAGACTTTGCTTTATTTTCTGAATCAATTTTTTTTTCTTCTGTAGCATTCAAAAAAAATTGATGGTAGGGTTCAAAGGAATCATTAATAAGTAGATTATGAATCTTATTTATCAAAAAAATTTCTACTAAATCTTTATAAGTATTCTTAATTACACATGAATCTAGTTTTTTTCTCATTCCTCGATAAGCTCCGTTGAAAAACGGATCATATACTTTTGGCAAGCATTTTTTTTTTTTTTCATCATCGCATAATATGGTTTTTTTTTCAAGCATATCCAGACTAGAAGATCCCTCATTTTTTTCTATAATTTGGATTCGGCTTCTTAATTCATTTTTCAAATTGCACTTTTTTTTTTCATTAAAGTAAATCCAAGAATGAGAAATAGAAATATCTTCGTCATATAATTTTTCTATGATATACAAAGAAATTTTTCTTTCTAGCATTTCCGAAAAAGTTGATAAACTAGGTGGATATGTAAAGGATATTTTTTGTTTCCCATCACTTTTACATGTAAAAAAAAAAAATTGTGACATTTCATTGCGTAAAGCATTTTCTAATTGATTCTTTTTTATATATCGTAATGGACGATTCCATCGTTTATAATCGAAAAAAAAAGTAACAAAATTGTTTTCAATCCACAAATAAATATTTTTATTAATATTCCTTCTTTTCTCTTCTTTCAGTCTTTCCAATTTCCAATTCTTTTGATGGGTCTCCAGATCAGAATCTTCGTAAACTGGGCTATCTTGATAGCGTGCCTCTTTAAAGTGAAATTCATCCTTTTTTTTTTCCTTTCCATTCACTCGGATCTCTTCCGTTTCATCTATTTTGTCCAGATCCTCCCTTTCTTCCGAACAAAGGGAAGGGTTTTCTTCGGTGGATCCCTCTTGTTCCTGTTTAGTCTCCTTCGTTTCGGAAGTTGTTTCTACATCGCTTTCTTCTTTTCTTTCTCCCTCTTCTTCCGTTTCTGAGGTTTCTTTCTCTTTCAATTTCTTAGTGACAATAGGCGACGGCATTCTGCCTAAATAGTAGACACAGGTGATAAATAAGAGAATACTAAAGATTCGAGCCATAGAATTTCTCAATTCTGACACAAAATACTTATTAGATCGAATAGAATAATTTTGCCGTATCCATAATAATACCAATCCAACACATTTCATGAATAAAATGTGACCAATTAACCAACCAACAAAACTATTTGTTAAAAATAAAATCTTGTTGTTGCATCGAAACATATAAATGTTGACTAATCTGGCTAACGCGGAACTTGGTAAAATGAAATGGTTGAAGAATTGAAAAATGAGATTATTCAGGAATACACATTGAATGCTGAGATTACGCATTGAATTTCTGGTAGTAGATCCAGAATCAAAAAAGTTTTCGTGATTGTTCCAGAAGAAATGAAACAAAAGATACGGTAGAACTAGGACAGTTATTGTATGAG